CGTTCTCAGCTCCGATTACTCGATAATTTCCACAAGAACAAATTCCACTTTTTATAGGCCCGAAGATTCTTTCACAAAACAATCCATCCTTTTCTGGTTTATTGGTTTTGTAATGAAAAGTATAGGGCTTTGTCACCTCTCCAACTATCTCTCCATTAGGTAAGATTTTGTTGGCCCAAGCCCTTATTTGTTGAGGAGACACTAGTCCAATTCGAAGTTGTTGATGTTTATACCGATCAATCATAGAATAGCAAATATGATTCATTCAGATCAAGCTTCCTTCCTATTAATCTGGAAGTTCTTCTCAGATACAAGGAAATGGTTCAGTTCCAGAGCCAAAGATCGTAGTTCTCGAACGAGCAATCGAAAAGATTCTGGAGCATCCTCGGGATTAGGTACTGTTCCTCCTATGATTGTAGCACCAAGTACTTCTTGACGAGCTCTGATATGATCAGATTTATAAGTAAGCATCTCTTGTAAAATATGAGCAACACCAAATCCCTCTAGAGCCCAAACTTCCATTTCTCCTACTCGTTGTCCTCCTTGCTTGGCCCTTCCTCTAAGAGGTTGCTGTGTAACAAGTGCGTAAGGGCCACTGGAACGCCCATGGATTTTATCATCAACTTGATGAATTAATTTTAGGATATAGGACTTTCCTATTAGAACAGGTTGTTCAAAAGGATCTCCTGTTCTTCCATCAAATATTTTGCTTTTTCCCGGGTACTCGGGTTCAAATACCCATGGCTTTTTTGTTTGCTTACTGGCTTCATATAATTCAGGAAACACTAGTTTTCTCGAAGCCTCTTGCTCATATCTCTCATCAAAAGGTGCTACTCTATAATGTCTCTTTAGCAGATCCCCTGCGAACCCAAGCGAGCATTCAAATATCTGTCCCACATTCATTCGTGAGGGGACTCCTAATGGGTTAAAAACCATATCAACAGGTGTTCCATCTTGCAAATAGGGCATATCTTGTCTAGGCAAAATTTTTGAAATGATACCTTTATTCCCATGTCTTCCAGCTACTTTATCACCTACTTTGATTTCACGTTTTTGTGAAATATATACACGAATCATTTCCGGATTATAACTGGAACTCCCCCTTTTCTGGATCCATCTCACATCAATAACTCGGCCCCTTCCGCCTATAGGTAGTTTTAGAGAAGTTTCTTTTGCCGTGGATACTTGAATGCCAAGTATGGCTCGTAATAATCTATCCTCTGGGGCATACGACGATTCGTTCGCTGTCTGAGGCGTTAATTTCCCTACTAGAATATCACCTGCTTCTATCCAAGATCCAAGCCTCACAACTCCATTTCTATCTAAATTGCGAAGTAAATTAGCCTCTAAATGTGGTATTTCTTTAGTAATTCTTTCAGGGCCTTGGCTTGTCACATGAGTCTTAATTTCATATTTTCGGATATGAAAAGAAGTATAAATATCTTCATATACCAGACGTTCGCTAATTAGTACTGCATCTTCAGAATTGTAACCTTCCCACGGCATATAAGCTACTAATACGTTTTTGCCTAAAGCGAGTTCTCCCCCAACTGTAGCCGCACCATCTGCTAAAATTTGTCCCTTTTTAATACATTTACCCTGTTGAACCTGAGTTTTTTGATGCATACAAGTATTTTTGTTGGAACGTTGATACATAACTAATGGAATGCTTATAGTGTCCCCATTACTTGTAAAAACAATCTTGTGAGTATCAGTATAAACGATCTTTCCCTCGTGGTCAGCTATAGTGGAAAGTCCCGAATCCAGAGCCGTTTGGCGTTCTAGCCCAGTTCCAACAATGCACTTCTCGGGCCGAGAAAGGGGAACCGCTTGGCGTTGCATATTAGAACTCATTAAAGCCCGATTTGCATCATTATGCTCGATAAAAGGAATAAGGGAAGCTCCAATAGAAAAATATTGGAAGGGAAAAATGCTTCTAAGATGAATCTGTTCCCATGCAATAGTCAGGAATTCTTGGCGATATCGAGCTGGAACAACTTGCTCCTCTTGAATACCTCGATTCAAGGCCAAAGAATTTCCTGCTGCTACCATATAATATTCATCTCTACTTGGGGATAAATAAACCATCTGTGTTTCTTTTGATGATATTTCAAAAAATGGGCTATCTATGGACCCCCAATGACCAATCCTCACATGAATAGCTAAGGATCCAATAAGACCAACATTGATTCCTTCGGACGTATCAATTGGGCAAATACGCCCATAGTGGCTAGGATGAATATCTCGTATCCGAAAATTAGCAGTTCGCCCTGTCAATCCTCCAGGACCTAAATAACTCAATTTTCGCCCATGAACGATTTGTGTCAATGGATTAGTTCGATCCAAAACTTGAGATAAGGGATGTAAGCCAAAAAAAGATTCATAAGTGGTTGTTAATGAAGTCGAAGTTATCAAATTTTGAGGAGTCGGTATCAATTTATGCCGAATTGCTCCACATATAGTTCCTCGAACCGCATTTTCTAAACGAACAAGAGCCAATCCGAATTGATCCTGTAACAGATCTGCTACAGAACGAACACGCTTATTTTTCAAGTGATTCATATCGTCAAGTATACCCATTCCAAATTTCATTCCGATCAAATGATCCGCAGCAGCCAATATATCTCGTGGTAACAAAAATGTATTGTTCTGAGGTATATCAAGATTTAATCTCCAGTTCATATTTCGTCGACCAATCCTTCCTAATTCACATCTTTGTTGAAAAAATTTCTTTTGTAATTCCTTACATAAGGACTCAGAAAATACCGGATCCCCGCCTATACAAGCGAATTGTTGATAAAACTCCAAAATTGCATTTTCTTTTGACCCAATCTTTTTTTTTTCCTTATCATTCAAGAAAGACAAGAAAATTTCGGGATAACAAACATTATCTAGAATTTCTTTTAGATTTGAACCCATAGCCGATGATAGAACTAGAATAGATATTTTTTGTTTCCTACTCACGCGAGCCCATATTCTTGCTTTTCTATCAATTTCTAATTCTAATCTCCCTCCCCAATCTGATATTATAGTACTGGTATAGATAGAAATTCCGTTATGGTCCAATTCGGAACGATAGTAAATACCGGGACTTTGCAATATTTGATTGATTACAATTCTGTATATTCCATTTACTATAGAGGTGCCCAGGGAATTCATTAGGGGAATGTTTCCAATAAAAACAGTTTGTTCTTGTATATTTCTACCACTTTTCCAAATTAATCCCGCGGGTACATATAATTCAGAAGAATATGTGAGTGATTCATATACAGACTCTCTTTCTTTTATCAAGGGTTCTACCAATTGATATCTTTCCACAAATAATTGAAATTCAATTTCTTGATCTGTATCTTCAATTTTTGGAAACTTATGAAATTCTTCCGTCAAGCCCTGATTAATGAACCTACAAAATCCCTCAAATTGTATCTGATTAAATCCAGGTATTGTGGACATTCCCTCATTTTTCTTCCGAAGCATCTTAATCTTAAGTTTCCTCTTTATCGAAAAAATTCCATCATTGCTAAATCGACTCGTATGATTAGGTTAGTTCGATGAAGAGTGAGCCAATAATGGAATGTCTATTCTGTTTACTGAATCACATGAAATTTTAACCAACTCCATATCTCTATTTCATATGTATGAACGGAAACGAGACGTAAGAATAAAGAGTATTTTCGACGCAAGTTAAAATTTGCGACAGGTATAAATGGAATGAATTAATAAAACATTCCTGAAAAAACAAAGATTATGCTACTTAATACTTACATTACACTTATGGAGTCTTTGTATAGAATATCAAAATGGATCCAATTTATCCCTATTATTATGATAATATGATCAGATGGAATAAAAAAAAATCACTATATGGATTCAGGGTTCAATCCACTTTCCTTTCCCATTCTATATATATGAGAATTAAAATATATGAGAATTAAAAATTTAAACACACTGATTCTCTATAGGAATATGGGCATAAAATAAGAGAGATCCTCTGTTCTGTGTAACAATTTCTGTTTTAGGGTTTACATATACACATATATAGTGTTATAATTCAAAATTGAGATTGAAAATAATTGATACTAATTAGTCATAAATCTATTTGCTTTTCTTATGCTATTAAGATTAAGGAAAAATAAGATACAAATTTAGTTCAATAATTCAAAGTAAATTAGGTAAATGGTTACTGCAAACTCCTTTTTTTCTTTCAAAGAAAAAAAAGGGATTCATATTTGGAAAGGAATTAAGTACAATGGGATTCCAGATAAAAAAAGTAAATAATTATTAATTTAGTAATAGAGTATAAATAATATTTTAATCCATATTTTATTTTGGATCGGATTTGGCGACATGGCCAAGTGGTAAGGCGGGGGACTGCAAATCCTTTATCCCCAGTTCAAATCTGGGTGTCGCCTGATTGACAAATTGGAATCTATTATTATTATTCTGCTAATTCAACTTGGCTAATTCTTGCTTCGCAGAAGCAGACGCAAAGAACTAGGTATGTCAATACTTTAACTTGACCTTTAGAATCCGTAAGTTTTAGAAAAGACAAAAAAAGACTGTCTTTTTTTCTCAGCATATGGTGGACCCACCCCGTACCAATCCAATAGGATGAAGTGGATGAAGTGAAGGTTGCTGCACTTATTAATTATTAATTTAATATTAATAATGGGTTCGGTTCATTTATTTAATTCTTTAATTCATCCATTGAATCAAATAAATTAGGAAATGGAGGTCCTATTAAGATAGTTATCTGTCTTTATAGTATAGAGATTTTTTTATATCTTTTATATCTATATATATAATTTATCTCTTTTGCTTATACAAAAGGTAACAAAAGAAACAATAGGTCTTATTATTTCTACATCTTTTACATTAGTACATTAGAAGAACTCCTTTTATATTGATATCTTCAAATTTTATATTGATATCTTCAAAATCGTCTAAAGAAAGGAAAAGGGTGTATGTATCGTACTTATTGCTCGCTTCTACCGAAAATCCTATACAATAATAGAGAATTTGTTACGATTAGCTTCATTGGATTTGGTTAATCAATCGCTTTAAATCAGAATCCCATTTTGACTCTTTTACGTTGATTCCACTATGATTATTGATCAATAATCATAGTGGAATAATTCCTTGATAGAGATAGGAGACATAATTTACATGGATATAGTAAGTCTCGCTTGGGCTGCTTTAATGGTAGTCTTTACATTTTCCCTTTCGCTCGTAGTATGGGGGAGGAGTGGACTCTAGAAGCACTACCATAATTGTAAATTGATATATATTTATATTATATAAAGTAAAGAAAGCCTATATTATACTGTAAATGTAAATCTGTATATAATATCGGATAGTGTGTAGAAATATAATATAAATATCTATATCTATAGTTCTTTCTACACACTATCTCATCATTATCTTCAATTATTGACAAGAACTAATAATTCGAGTTTGATTAAAGTCAATTATTTTGACTGGCTGTTTTTACATAGATGATAAGTAAAAAAGCAGTAGGAACTAGAATAAACAGTGCAGTAGCAATAAATGCGAGAATATTGACTTCCATAATCTTATTTTTTTGTTTCGCAATAACTCGGGATCTAATCCCATAGAGATGATAAATTTTACTTCTGTAAATTCAATAGGTTAATTGTATCCTGATGATGCCAAACGGATAAAAATATTATGAATAACAATATATCTAATCTATCAAATCAATTAATTGTCGAGAATTTAATAATATAACATAGGAAGACCTTTTATCCATACTAAATTAAAAATGGAATTCTTAATCCAATTCCAATATAGAATCCTTTCGTCCTTTTCCATTCTTTTTTTTTCTATAACCTACCTTCTTCCTTATACTTACTTAAGTATTACTATCTGTAGTGTAAAAAATGGAAATTTCCGCATTTCATTTGTCTGATGATAAATATCAAAATATCAATGTGAAACAAAAAACAAAAGATTAGATCTTGCTTCCTGTCCCACTTTAAAAAGTGGGAGATGAATTGATAAATCCATCGGATCCTAGTTCGGGACTGACGGGGCTCGAACCCGCAGCTTCCGCCTTGACAGGGCGGTGCTCTGACCAATTGAACTACAATCCCAGCGAGGTTATGGCATACATATTCTTTATGGTTTCATAAGAATATTCTATTCGTCGTGTTGTAACAGAGACAAAAATTATATACTGATATCATATGGTTTTTTATTGCAAAAAAAAAAAAAATGGAGCGGCGAATTATTGGGCCGAGCTGGATTTGAACCAGCGTAGACATATTGCCAACGAATTTACAGTCCGCCCCCATTAACCGCTCGGGCATCGACCCAGGAAGAATTAATTCTAGGTTTAGTGATAATCCATCATCAACTTCCTTTCGTAGTACCCTACCCCCAGGGGAAGTCGAATCCCCGCTGCCTCCTTGAAAGAGAGATGTCCTGAACCGCTAGACGATGGGGGCATATCCGCCCGACCATCAGCATACTATGCTGATAGTATGATCAGTTTTTGGTATTGTCAATATACAATATAACAAAATATGCAGTAGACTCATAATAAAAATGCAGTAGACTCATAATAAAATAAAATTATTTAATTTTTAAATTTAATAACCAGGCCCTTTTAACTCAGTGGTAGAGTAACGCCATGGTAAGGCGTAAGTCATCGGTTCAAATCCGATAAAGGGCTTTTCACCAAACTCAAGTCTTACTATTTGTTTTCCATTGTTAATAGTAATAAAAAAAAAAAAAAAGAAAAAGATAACCACCATTATAATGAATTCTCATTATATTATTTATATATTATGGGTCATAGTTATAAAGTTGAAATTTATTCATTTTAATAATGACTAATTGTCTTTATTAGGGAGAGTCTATTCCGTAGTGACATAGTAACCCTCTTTCTTCATGTCTCATTATTCATTTTGTCTTGACTTGATACATAAATATTCTAGATATCAAATTGTTTTGTTAATCGTTAAACTAAAGTATTCCTGCTTTTCCAGTGTTCCTATAAAACAAACCCACTATAAAATTCTAAATAAAGAAAAAGTAAGTGGATCTGACCCATTGAATCATGACTATGTCAGCTATTCTGATATTTAAATTCTATATATTCTATATCATATATATATTCTATATCATACATAATACATACACAGCATATAATATATATTACTTCATATAGATATTGCTATTGTGGGTTTTTCTTTGACCACGCAAAGCAAAAATTGATCGATATTTCTTAATTTCATCTTCTTGTTACTGACTGAATGCTCTACACAAAGAAAACAAAGAAATCGCTACTCTTTTCCGCTACACTACATATTACATATATAACATATATATAAATAAATAAGTTTAAGTTGATTTCAAAATGTATTTTCAATCTCCTTCCTTGATTTCAGAATCAGATATTGTTTTGCTGTTCCGCCAATGCAATAGAGAACAAATGCGAAAAAAGGGGCTTTATTTCCAGCCTATCATTATTTAATA